ATTATTGAATAAGAAATAATAAATATTCAAAAATTTTTTTGTTTTTGAATTCAACCGACATTTGAAATTCTTTTGATTACCCTTCTCTCTTTTCTTCCCTATCATCTATCTTGCAAATTCTAGAATTCTTAGTTATAACAAATGAGACATTCCGCCGCTTTCATTCGGAAAGGTGGAATTTAGGACGCAAAATCGATCGCTTAAGTAATGAACATTACTATAGAAAAGTGATCGGACGGAGGACAGATAGATATATGGGACGGATCCACTTATATTGAATTGTAGAGACATAAATGATAAAATCGTTTTTGATTGGACCAAAAAGCAAAGATGAGAAAAGACTTTATCGAGATAGCAATAAGTCTCTACTAAATTCAATAGTGCCGGTAGAAATAAAAGACAAGTGGGAAGGACATCACAGTGAGATCCCAATCTCAAAGGGGGATATGGCGAAATTGGTAGACGCTACGGACTTAATTGGATTGAGCCTTGGTAGGGAAACTTACTAAGTGAGAACTTTCAAATTCAGAGAAACCCTGGAATTAACAAAAATGGGCAATCCTGAGCCAAATCCCGTTTTCTGAAAACAAGGTTCGGAAAGCGAAAATCAAAAAGGATAGGTGCAGAGACTCAATGGAAGCTGTTCTAACAAATGGAGTTGATTGTCTTACGTTGGTAAAGGAATCTTTCTCTTGAAACTTCAGAAAGAGTGAAGGATAACCCTATATAATATACATAGGTAAGATATGCGTACTGAAATACTATAAAATATCAAATGATTAATGACGACTCGAATCTATATTTGTTATATGAAAAATGGAAGAATTCTTGTGAATCGATTCAGATTGAAGAATGAAGAGACAAATCATTCACTCCAGAGTCTGAGAAATCTTTTTAAGAATTGAGTCATTGGACGAGAATAAAGATAGAGTCCCATTCTACATGTCAATATTGGCAACAATGTAATTTATAGTAAGAGGAAAATCCGTCGATTTTAGAAATCGTGAGGGTTCAAGTCCCTCTATCCCCAAAGAGCCCATTTCGCTGTCTAACGCTTGAGTCTATCCTTTTCTTTATATTGATCCTTTTTTCGTTAGCGCTTCCAAATTCCTTCTCTTTCCCATTCACCTACGCTTTTACAAACCGCTCTGAGCGGAAAGGTTTTTCTCTTCTCACGAGTTTTGTGGGATAGAGTATACATGTACAAATGAACATCTTTGAGCAAGGAATCCCCATTTGAATTTGAATGATTCAAAATGGAGATTTTTATTCATACTGAAACTTACTAAGTTGTTCGTTTAACGATCCAATAAATTCCGGGATCTGGACGAGACTTTCTAATATCCTTTCAATTGACATATACCCAACTTCTCTAGTAAAATGAGGATGCAGTATCGGGACTAGTCGGGATAGCTCAGCTGGTAGAGCAGAGGACTGAAAATCCTCGTGTCACCAGTTCAAATCTGGTTCCTGACACACGATTCATTTGGCTGAGCCTCTATAAAGTAATTGATATGAATCGAGATACATTTTGATTAAATTCATTAAGAGTCTAGATCATAATACATATTAGCCCTCTCGGTTTTTAGAGAGATATCCCATCTATTTTTATTTGATAGATGGGTAAAAACTTTCTTAGACAAAGTATCTAAGAAATGAGCTTCTAGATTTCTATTCTTTTGAGTTGATTTATCCTCTCCTTCAAAAAAACGAATAGAAATCGAATCCGATACCCGTTCATTCCCTTGTATTTTTTTTTCAAATTCTATTTTTGCATTGCCTCCTACATTACATGACTTTGTTAGAGTCCGTCTAAGTGATGCGCGCACGACAAAGTTCATGATGCAGAACTCATTTGGTTCATCCTATTGGCTTGGATCATCCGAAATAAGTATCTTTCAAATTTGAGAATCCCAATGAAGCCCTAAGTGTCTTGTCTTGTTTGTTATCCTAGCCAGACTACAAATGAGACCTAAATTCCTATGTTTCACCGAGAACAGAGCCTGGAATCTATAGAATTCTAGAAGTGAAGATCCATGTTTTATCATTCAATGAGCATCTTGGATTTCATAAAATTGGGGGGCAATATAATCTTTACGCAAAGGCCACCCTATCCAACTTTCAGGCATTAAAATCCGTTTCAAACGCGGATGATTAGCATAAGAGATTCCCACCATATCGTAGGATTCCCGTTCTTGAAAATCCACACTTTTCCAAACCCAGAAAACAGACGGAATTCGCGGATCCCTCCTCGAGGCAAATACTTTTATACATACCTCTTCGGGTTGATCCACGCCATACTTTATTCTCGTAAGATGATACACACTAGCTAAGAGTCCGCCTGGTGCTACATCATAGGCACACTGGGAGCGTAGATAATTGTAACCATATACATAAAAAATGACAGCAATGGAATGCCAATCCTCGGCCTTTATTTGGAAAGTCTCTATTCCGTGGTAATCAAAGCCCAAAGATCTATGAATTAGCCCGTGCTTGACTAGCCAAGCAGACAAATGACCCTGCATCTTTTTTCTCTCTCCCGCATTTTTTGTATTAAGTATTTCACACATTTCCGATGAAATTTATGAAGATTGAGTCATGACTTTTGATTTGGTTTTATTCTGTACATAAAGAATCCTGTCTAATTCACGAATTCGTGGAAAGAAATTGAACTTTGACTTTTGTATTTGAAAAAGGTTTCGAGCGGTATCTCTGAAGTAGATGGCGGTTGAGAAAGGAGTCCTTGATCATAATTTCCAGTATGACTACTACAAAAAACCTTAAACTTGTGAGAGGTCGTAAAACAACGATTCGTTCGCTGAGACCTAATTCTATCTGCATAGATTTCTCGAGAGATTTTTTTTCGAAGTTTTGTTATAGCATCTATCACGGCTTCGGGTTTAGGTGGACAACCCGGCAAATAAATATCCACAGGAATTAGCTTATCCACGCCACGGATCGTACTATAAGAATCGGTACTGAACATCCCCCCTGTAATTGTACATGCTCCCATAGCAATAACATATTTAGGTTCCGGTAGTTGTTCATATAATCTTACTAAAGAAGGGGCCATTTTCATTGTTACGGTTCCGGCGGTTAAAATGAGGTCTGCTTGTCTCGGACTTGAGCGTGGTACTAGTCCATACCGATCAAAGTCGAATCTTGAGCCTATTAGTGAAGCAAATTCAATGAAGCAACAACTGGTACCGTAGAGAAGCGGCCATAAACTAGCGAGTCTTGACCAATTTGAAAGATCATTTGGTGTAGTTGAAATAACTGAATTTTGGGTTGTTCGATTAAGTAAGGGAAAGTCAATGGAATTCATAACTGTCTCAATTTTTCCTTTTTTCTTTTTATTATCTCAATATTTCGGAGCTAAGACCATTCCAATGCCCCCTTTCGCCATGCATAAAGCGAACCAACAATTAAAATAAGCACAAAAATAAAAGCTTCGAGAAATACAGATACACCCAATAGATCGAAACTCATTGCCCATGGATAAAGAAAAACCGTTTCAACATCAAAAACAACAAAAACTAGAGCAAACATATAATAGCGAATTCGAAATTGTAACCAAGCCTCGCCGATAGGTTCGATACCGGATTCATAACTAGAAAGTTTCTCCGTCCCTTTGCTAATGGGGGCTAAGACTCCCGAAATAAAAAAGGCCAAAATAGGAATAAGACTGGATATTATTAAAAATGCCCAAAAAATGTCATATTCGTAAAGCAGAAGCATAGACGCACTCCTATGAATGTGGAAATAGACCGGATTCGCCAATTCGACTTAAAATCCAGAACTGTTTAGTTAAAGCAAGAATTTCTTTTGATCGAACCGTCCAGTTTCCTTTGTTTACTGTAGGGCATGTTTCGTTTGAAGAGTCATCCATGGAAATAGGATTTCCATCACACCTATTTCAATTTTTCGTTATAGTCAGTATAACTAATTATTGCTCTTATCCAAATTTTATTCTTTTCATCGCAGTCTCACTTAGGATTTTCTCTCAAGAAAAGGAATTTGAAAGAAAAAGAAAATTTTTTGTTTCGAATTTCTACTAAAGAGAAAATTCAAAATTCTTAGCAGTGCAATCCATTTCTATGTTATTTTATTCCTTTCTATGTTATTTTATTCCATATCTTAACAAAAAAACAAGGGAGGAAGCCATAATGAACTTTACCAATTACCCATTAGACCGCGAAGTATTCCGTTTTTTTTTGAATAGGAAACTTCATTCTTTCGTTGCCCGACTTGCCCTTAGGTATCTTTTAACCTGGGGTCGTGAAACAAATTCTTTGAGTCACCGAATCGCACTTACGTATCTGTTAAACAAAGGGTTGAAAACAAATTCCTTGTTTGACAGGCTGGCACTTACGTATCTGTTAAACAAAGGGTTGAAAACAAATTCCTTGTTTGACAGACTTGCACGTGCCTATCTTGTTAACAGGGGTCTTGAAACAACTTCCTTGTTTGACACAATGTCACGTGCATTTATGCATCTTTTGACGAGAGGTCCTCAAACACGGAATTTTTTTGAGAAAATGGCTCTTATGTATCTTGTGAATAGGTGTGACGAAGCTGTTCGGCTGTCCGTGGGGGGTTTTGCAGACGTCTTCGACCTTGCCCAAGTCGAAGGCATCAACTTAATCGATCGAAATTTACAAAGAATTTCAAAAACTCCGATGGCTTGGCAAACGGTAAAAATTGCCGTTGCCTGCCGATCGATCGAGGCTTTCCACCAAGAAAACACGGACGAGTTCGGATATACTGCGAAGCTTGGATATTGGACGGGTGCTCTCGAACGTTTACGACAACTCGAAAAAGAGGAAAATTCAGAGTCTGATTAAGAACACGGACTTGCAGAACTCTATTTATTATTTAATCGATATTTTAGTATAATAGAATATCGATTAAATAATAATAAGAGGTACAATATAGTAAATTGAGGTACACATTCTATGACAATTCTTAACTTTCCCTCTGTTTTGGTACCTTTAGTAGGCCTAGTATTTCCGGCAATCACAATGGCGTCTTTATTTCTTTATGTTCAAAAAAACAAGATTGTTTAGAACCGATGAGATAAAATCTCATTCGTTTGGTTTTAGACTTCTATAATAACGCCGGTATTAGTGAAAGATGGTATAAGTAGCTTTCGTCGAAAAACTCTTATATCTGCAGAACCATGATATATGGGTAAATGGAGTATGTGGATATCTTTAGTGGGGTCGTACGAAGGATATGTTATTAGTAAGGATATCTTATTAGTTTAGATCTAATCAATTTAATGAATTACTCTTAAAAGTTCCGATCAAACTCGTGCTAGTTGATGAGAGTTACTTCGGAAACAGAAAGACTAAAGTCAAATTCATTTGGGATATTCTCTCAATTCCAAGAAACTGAAACCGGATCAAGTATGAGTTGTCGATCAGAACATATATGGATAGAACCTATAACGGGATCTCGAAAAACAAGTAATTTCTGCTGGACTGTTATCCTTTTTTTAGGTTCATTAGGATTCTTGTTGGTTGGAACTTCCAGTTATCTTGGTAGAACTTGGATATCTTTATTTCCGTTTCAGCAAATTGTTTTTTTTCCACAAGGGATTGTGATGTCTTTCTATGGGATCGCGGGTCTTTTTATTAGCTCCTATTTGTGGTGCACAATTTCTTGGAATGTAGGTAGTGGTTATGATCGATTCGATCGAAAAGAAGGAATCGTGTGTATCTTTCGTTGGGGATTTCCTGGGAAAAATCGGCGTATCTTTCTCCGATTCCTTATAAAAGATATTCAGTCCGTCCGAATAGAAGTTAAAGAGGGTCTTTATGCTCGTCGTATCCTTTATATGGATATCCGAGGACAGGGAGCCCTTCCATTGACTCGTACTGATGAGAATTTGACTGCGTGGGAAATTGAACAAAAAGCTGCGAAATTGGCCTATTTCTTGCGTGTACCCATTGAAGTCTTTTGAGAACTGTGAGAAAATTTCTCAGCAGGAGGGGAAAAACTCGCGAATCCTCTGTTTCTATCACGAATTTCTATAACATAACTAGACTGAGGTTTATTCTGAACATGGATTTGAGCTAAAGTAGGCGTATAAGGGAGAAGTAGAAAACAAAACGCTTTTTGTTTTGGGGTCTTTTATAGGTATGTAAATCTACACAATTCAATTCAATAATAACAAGAAGTAACAAATTGAAATAATAGATTTCTCGCATACTCAACCCTTTAGAAAAAAACTGTCCCAGTTTCTATTTTAAGTCCAATATCTATAAATCAAAATAGAAAAATCCAGACTTGGTGAAATTGAAACTTTAGATTCAGATAGATCATATGTAAAGTTTTTTTCAATCGACACGCCTTAATTTCTCTGTTTTTGTGCTCCTTACTGTCCAAACAATTGGATTCTTTATAACGATTAAGAATAACTAGCCAATTCCTGCTTTGGTTTGCTACTCATTTTTGATCATCACAAGATTCTTCAGAAACTTCCCTCAATTATTAGCTCCCTGACGCCTGAGAGTCAGTGAAATTTTTCAAAATATTCGAATTTTTCTAGAATAATAGAAAGGGAGTTCTTTTGTCTTAAAATATGAATCATATTCATTCCTTAAAGTTGTTCTTTCAGGTACGCCTCGAAGGGAGATACTTTTACCCAATTGAGTTGATATATCGAAAAAGAAAATTTTTTGGATTCTTTATTCATTCGAATTCAAAGTAGCTTCTTAAGTCAATTTCTGTACTCTTTCTCGATTCAAGAACTAAGGCCTAACGCACAAAGAAAAAGATTGAAAAAGATTGAATAGATTCCAAGGTTCGATACCTTGGAATAGAACTCGTGTGTAAGCGAAATATTAGAGGGCTTCGAGTCGACGACTGAAGGGGTTCATTAACAATTCATAGATGAAAAAATGGCAAAAACGAAAGCATTCACTCCTCTTTTATATCTTGCATCTATAGTCTTTTTGCCCCGGTCTATTTGTCTCTTATTTAATAAAAGTCTAGAATCTTGGGTTACTAATTGGTGGAATACTGCGCAATCCGAAACTTTTTTGAACGAGATTGAAGAAAAGAGTATTCTCGAAAAATTCATAGAATTAGACGAACTGCTCCTCTTGGACGAAATGATCCTCTTGGACGAAATGATCAAGGAATACGCGGAAACACCTCTCCAAAACCTTCGTCTAGGAATCCAGAACGAAACAATCCAATTAATCAAGATGCACAACGAGGATCGTATTCATACAATTTTGTACTTATCGACAAATTTAATCTCTTTCCTTATTCTAAGTGGTTATTCTATTTTGGGTAATAAAGAACTTGGGATTCTTAACTCGTGGACTCAGGAATTCCTATATAACTTAAGTGACACAACAAAAGCGCTTTCTATTCTTTTATTAGCCGATTTATGTCTCGGATTTCATTCGACCCGTGGTTGGGAACTACTAATTAGCTCTGTCTACAAAGATTTTGGATTTGTTCATAATGATCAAATTATATCTTGTCTTGTTTGTATTCTTCCAGTCATTCTCGATAGCATTTTTAAATATTGGGTTTTCTATTATTTAAATCGTCTATCTCCGTCACTTGTAGTGATTTATCATTCAATAAGTGAAAAATGATCTATGAATATGAAATTCATCGAAGTCGAATGTTTTTTACTTTGTAGTTGTACATAAGGAAAGCATTGCAAATCGTCCTTACTTTTTCCATTTCGATGAACCCGGGGGATTGATCCTATATTTTATTCCCATAATAATATTCCAGTCAATAGCAGAATCGTGGATAGGAAACTCGATTAGTAACCTACTCAATTTATTGTAGAAATTTTCCGTATCAATGATTGGACCATGCAAACTAGAAATACTTTTTCTTGGCTAAAGGAACGGATTACTCGATCCATTTCCGTATCCCTCATGCTATATATGCTAACTCGGACATCTATTTCAAGTGCCTATCCCATTTTTGCCCAGCAGGGTTATGAAAATCCGCGCGAAGCGACCGGGCGTATTGTATGCGCCAATTGTCATTTAGCTAATAAGCCTGTGGATATTGAGGTTCCACAAGCGGTACTTCCCGATACGGTATTTGAGGCAGTTGTTCGAATTCCTTATGATATGCAACTGAAACAAGTTCTTGCTAATGGTAAAAAGGGCACTTTGAATGTCGGGGCTGTTCTTATTTTACCGGAGGGGTTTGAATTAGCCCCTCCCAATCGTATTTCCCCCGAGATGAAAGAAAAGGTAGGCAATCTGTCTTTTCAGAGCTATCGCCCCAATAAAAAAAATATTCTTGTCATAGGCCCTGTTTCCGGTCAGAACTATAGTGAAATCACCTTTCCTATTCTTTCTCCAGACCCCGCTACTAAGAAAGAGAGTCACTTCTTAAAATATCCTATATATGTCGGCGGAAACAGGGGAAGAGGTCAGATTTATCCCGACGGGAGCAAGAGTAACAATACAGTTTATAATGCTACAGCAGCCGGTATAGTAAGTAAAATCATACGAAAAGAAAAGGGGGGATACGAAGTATCCATAACGGATGCATCGGATGGACGTCTAGTGGTTGATATTATCCCCCCAGGGCCGGAACTTCTCGTTTCAGAAGGCGAATCTATCAAATTGGATCAACCGTTGACGAGTAACCCGAATGTGGGCGGATTTGGTCAAGGAGATGCAGAAATTGTACTTCAAGATCTATTCCGTGTCCGAGGCCTGTTGCTCTTTTTCGCCGCTGTTATTTTGGCACAAATCTTTTTGGTTCTTAAAAAGAAGCAGTTCGAGAAGGTTCAATTGTCCGAAATGAATTTCTAGACTCGCTAATTTTTCAACATCAAGTTAGTAAAAAGACGCAAACTCATTTTATCCCTTAGCGCTGAAAAAAATGAAATGCTAAAAAGACCGTAGCTTGTTTATCCTTTTTCTATGAGATGACAGGAAGTCCTTCTACCGCATCCCTAATCCTAGTATGTAGATTGTGAAGAAGACTGGCGGTGCGACTATCTTACTATTCGAAGATTTAAATGTCCGAAAATGCATCAATATCAAGAGTTTTTGATGGCTAGATACTAGACATAAGTAAGCGAGAAATTGCAGGGAAAATGAGGGGAACAAATAATTCTAGGAGAGGTTCTTCGTCTTTCTAGTCTTCGACACAAGAAAAGGAAGTTTCTACACCCCGTTCTTGTGTCGAAATAAGACTGATTCTTGATTCTGTTCGTCAAAGATTTCTAGTCTTAGTTTCTTTTTCGAGGTGTACCAGAACTTTTTTTGCGATTTCTATTTATTACGTCTCTACTTAATTCTCTAATTTCTAATCGAATCAAGCGGTGTACCAAGAAAAAAGAGGGGTGTTTTTTTGGAGTAAATAGAACTTCTTCAATGAACTTCGAATAAATGACTTGGGATGAGATACTCTACACAATAGAATAAAGGTTGATTCGTATAGAAAGAGTTTGGTGAAATAGAATCGACCGAATCTATCAAAATATATATATATTATTTTTTCCATGGAATGGAGCGCTTCCGTCTTTCTTCTCACTTTATTGAAAAGTATTGATAGATACTATCGAGCAAGAGGTGTTCTAAATAAATCGCCGCAATTCCTTTTTCAAAAACACCGGCAGAAAAAATAGAATGGAGCCTTTTGAAACAGCAGAAAACTCGTTTATCCTTTAGACTTCGAACTCGTAAGAACTCAACGGGATTCCCTTCTTGTCTCATTTGAGGCCCGTTGAGTTCTTACGCTTTCATGTCGACAACTCAATTCATAGGATTATCACAGGGATGAACCCAATCCGGAATATGAACCATAAAAGAAAATACCTATTAAACCGATCACAAGAATACCAGTTACAGTACCTATTATCCAAAGAGGAATCCTTCCAGTCGTATCGGCCATTTACCCCAATTCCCTCCACATTTCATCAAGTGGTCATGCTAGAGACATAAACAGTCATGGATAATTATGAGATGAGATCCTTCCGAGTGGGCTAAGAGATAGAATA